GATCCAGATCCTAAAAACAACAAAGCTTTTGAATAGGCGTGAGTAATCAAATGAAATAAAGCGGCTCGAGAAGAGCCCAGACCTAAAGCTAACATGATATAGCCCAATTGAGACATTGTAGAATAAGCTAAACTTCTCTTAATATCTTTTTGAGCAAGAGCTAAAGTAGCTCCTAATAGTACTGTTAATATACCTATTAAGGCTATTAAATTCATAACGTAAGGTATGACTAAGAAAAGAGGAAGAAGGCGAGCTACAAGAAAAATGCCTGCTGCTACCATAGTAGCAGCATGTATGAGAGCCGAAATAGGAGTAGGCCCTTCCATGGCATCTGGTAACCACACATGAAGGGGAAACTGCGCGGATTTAGCAACTGCACCGGAAAATAATAGCAAGGAACACAAAGTAACAAATAACAAATCAATCTCATTTTTATAAATTAAGTTGTTGAATATTTCGAACAAATCCCGAAATTCGAAACTACCCGTTATCCAATAAAAACCTAAAATTCCTAATAATAAACCAAAATCCCCGACACGGTTAGTTATAAACGCCTTTTGACACGCAGTACCCACAAGAGGTCGCGTAAACCAAAAACCTATTAATAGATAAGAACACATCCCAACCAATTCCCAAAAAATATAAATTTGTATTAAATTACAACTCGAGACTAAACCCAACATTGAAGTATTGAAAAAACTCATAGAAGCAAAAAATCTCAAATATCCTTGATCATGAGACATATAATTGTCGCTATAAATAAGCACCATGATTCCAACAGTAGTGATCAATATTAACATAATAGAAGTCAGCGGGTCGATCAAATAGCCGAACTCTAAAGAAAAATCATTATTGATAGTCCAAGACCACACTGATTTATAGATAGAACTGCTATAGATTTGCTGAAGAAGAAGATTTAGTGAAAAAAGCATGACTATACTTAACAAAACAACACTAGAAAAAGACAACATACGGCGAATTTTTTTTGTTACTGTCGGAAAAAGTAGAAGCCCCCCCATTATTACCATAGGAACTGGAAGTGTAATAAAAGGGATGATCCCGGAATATTGATATATATGTTCCATAAATTTTTTTTTTAATCAATTGTCTTTGACTCCCTCGTTCTTGTCCCTTTTGAAAAGAGTCGGTCAATAAAAAAAGCAAAATATGCAAAACTTAACTAAAATTTGATATTCTTAATTATTATTATTCTAAATCTGAATCTTTTCAAAGAACTTCACATATTCAAATCAATAAGTTAGACTTGGTCAAATAATATGATATACCCAAGTTATTAGTAAAAAGTTAAAAAATACTTACTTTTTTTTTAATATTAATTTACTATTAACTATATAGTTAACTATATAGTTAAATAGTTATATAGTAAGAAAAATTTTGATGAAGATCTAAAAAATGAAAAGTTTTTTTTAGGAATTACGAGAATTTCTATCTATTTCTATCTATAGAGAAAGGATAAAGAATTATAGCAAAAACAGTACTTTATTTTTAATTTTGATATGAATCGTAAAAAACTGTGCATACCTTAACCCAATTAAATCAGAATTTCTTTGTAGTTCGTTTATCTCGAATCATAATCGTTAAACAATCAATTTTTGAACGGATTTATTGTATTCCATTAGAATAAAATAGAATAAAAGAGAATAAAAGACATTTATATTTTTATATTTTTAGTAAATTCGACGGTATTGAATACTTTCCATGGAATTAAAAAAAAATAAATCACTAAAATGTCTTTTCGAAAATCATGTATCCTTTAATAGATTAACTAATGCCGTCTCATTTTCATTTTATTTTTTTTTAATTGAAAGTTGGGTATACCTCCTTTTCAAGCTTAACCTTACTCGAAAAAAATTTGTATTAGGTACGCATGGCTTAGGCTTTTGAATGTCTCGATATATTTTATTCGATCTATATTACATGTATAAAGGTAGCATGACGAAAATAGACAGAAATAGAAATGAAAATGAATAGGTTTTTTAGAAAAATAGTAGAATCTAAGGAAAAAAAGGATACTGAATAGTAAAGATAAAGAACAATTGGTTTTTAAGCAAAAAATGTCTTTCACATCCAATCCTAGCAATGAGTAACCTCCAAATTTGTGAATGGCAGTTCCAAAAAAGCGCACTTCTATATCAAAAAAGCGTATTCGTAAAAATTGTTGGAAAAGAAAGGGATATTGGGCAGCGTTGAAAGCCTTTTCATTAGCGAAATCCCTTGCTACGGGGAATTCAAAAAGTTTTTTTGTGCGACAAATAAAAATAAAAAATCAAAGGGTGAAATAATCTAACTTGTCCTGAATAGAAAAAAGTCTAGTTTTTTTTTTCTAATTTTTAATTTTAATCTAAAATGGAAAAAATGGAAAAAAGGCTTTTCATTCTTTTCATTCACTAATGTTTTGAATTGATCAATATTAAATTGAACTCATTTTTCTTTTAGGATATGTCGAATGCAAAGTCTGTTATCTACTGAATCCTCAAATTATACTTTTTGTTTAAAAAAAGACAAAATACAAGACACAAGGTTTCAACTTTCTTTTGAGTCTCTTTGATCATTTTCGCGGGATGGGGATTATTATTTTCCCCATCGACCTTTATCACCACCTATACCTATCACAATAAAAAAAAAAAAAAAATAAGGATTATGATTAGAACGTCCAAATCCCTATTAAAATAATAAAATAAAAGGGTTTTCGATTAATCAATTTTCATCTTTCCTAACCTAAAAAAGATTGCATTGAATTGACTCTTTCAATCTCGACGATTGAATAATAATTGGTTATTATGATTTCTAGCAAGCCGCTATGGTGAAATCGGTAGACACGCTGCTCTTAGGAAGCAGTGCTAGAGCATCTCGGTTCGAGTCCGAGTAGCGGCATGGCACTTTCTACCTATAAAAAGTTCCTATAATGAATTCAATTACTTATTTGAATTGATTCTATAGAATCATGGGGACCTTTTCTTTTATGATATTTTCTACTTTAGAGCATATATTAACTCATATATCCGTTTCGGTTGTTTCCATTGTAATTACAATTCATTTGATAACTATATTACTCGATGAAATCCTCGGACTATATGAGTCGTCAGAAAAGGGAACGATAGCCACTTTTTTCTGTATAACTGGATTATTAGTTACTCGTTGTATTTATTTGGGACATTTACCATTAAGTAATTTATATGAATCATTAGTCTTTCTTTCATGGAGTTTATTCATTATTCATATAATTCCGTATTTTAAAAAACATCAAAAAAATTTAAGCCTAATAACCGCGCCAAGTGCACTTTTTACCCAAGGCTTTGCTACTTCCGGTTTTTTAACTGAAATGCCTCGGTCTGCACTATTAGTACCGGCTCTACAATCCCAGTGGTTAGTAATGCACGTAAGTATGATGGTATTGGCCTATGCGGCCCTTTTATGTGGATCATTATTATCAGTGGCTCTTCTAGTCATTACATTTCGAAAAATCATAAGGATTCTTTTTCTTTTTAAAAGCAATAACTTTGTAAATAAATCTTTTTTCTTTGATGAGATTCAATACATGAACGGAAGTGGCAGTGTTTTACGAAACACTTCTTTTCTTTCTTCTAAAAATTATTACAGGTCTCAGTTGATTCACCAATTAGATTGTTGGAGTTATCATATTATTAGTATAGGATTTATCCTTTTAACTATGGGTATTCTTTCGGGAGCAGTCTGGGCTAATGAGGCATGGGGATCATATTGGAGTTGGGACCCAAAGGAAACTTGGGCATTTATTACTTGGGCAATATTCGCAATTTATTTACATACTAGAACACATAAAAAATGGGAAGGTGTAAATTCCGCAATTGTGGCTTTTATAGGCTTTCTTCTAATTTGGATATGTTATTTAGGAGTTAATCTATTAGGAATAGGGCTGCACAGTTATGGTTCATTTCCATTAATATCTAATTGAATTTAATTGAATTTAAGACAAAAAAAGAGGGTCTTGACAAAAACAACCATAGGACAGCGTATAAGTCTATATAAGAAACTTTGTGTAAATGCCATCCATCGAGAACCATTTGAATCACTTATTACTTGATTCAAATGGTTCTGTCAAACGGCACACTATCCAGTTACAATTTTTTTTTTAATTATCTAATTATTAATTTTTTGTAGAATTCAAAATTAATAATTATACAAAATAGCCTCGACCTTGTCACCTGATAATGAGAAAACGAAGTCCGGATAAATGCCAATACCTATTACAGGTAGAAGGATAGAGATTGAAATAAACAACTCTCGCGGTCCAAAATCCAAAAAAGAAGAGTTTGAGGCATTAAATAGCTTGTATCCATAGAACATCTGGTGTAACATAGACAATAAATAAACAGGAGTTAATATCGTTCCAATTGCCATGACAAAAGTAATTAGTATTTTTGCCAGTAAAAGAAATTTTTGGCTAGTAATTATTCCAAAAAAGATTATCAATTCTGCAAAAAAACCGCTCATGCCCGGTAATGCAAGAGAAGCCATTGATGAGATACTGAACATCGTGAATATTTTTGGAACCGAGATAGCCATTCCTCCCATTTTATCGAGATAAAGAAGACGTATTCTATCATAACTCGTTCCTGCCACGAAAAAAAGTGCAGCACCGATAAATCCATGAGATATTATTTGTAAAAGAGCTCCGTTAAGTCCTGTATCGCTTAGAGAGCAAATTCCTATAATTATAAAACCCATATGAGATACCGAGGAATAGGCTATTCTTTTTTTTAAATTACGTTGACTAGGAGATGTTGAAGCTGCATAAATTATTTGAATTGTGCCTATTATTATCAACCAGGGAGAAACTAGAGAGTGAGCATGGGGTAATAATTCCATATTGATCCGAACCAACCCATATGCTCCCATTTTTAATAAGATTCCGGCTAGAAGCATACAAGTGCTGTAATGTGCCTCTCCGTGAGTATCTGGTAACCATGTATGTAAGGGTATAATCGGTAATTTGACAGCAAAAGCAATAAGAAATCCAATATAGAATATTATTTCCAGCGCTAAAGGATAGGGTTGATTGGCTGATGTTTCAAAATTTAATGTTGGCTCGTTGGAACCATATAAACAGATACCTAGAATTCCTATTAATAAAAAAAGAGAACCCCCTGCGGTGTATAAAATAAACTTTGTAGCTGAATACAAACGTTGCTTTCCCCCCCACATAAATATAAGTAGATAAACGGGAATTAATTCTAACTCCCACATGATGAAAAAAAGTAAAAGATCTCGAGAAGAAAATAATCCTATTTGACCACTATACATGGCTAACATCAAGAAATGGAATAGTCTGGAATCTCGAGTAACGGGCCAAGCCGCTAAAGTAGCTAAAGTAGTGATAAATCCTGTTAGTAAAATGGGTCCTATAGAAAGTCCATCTATTCCCAATCTCCAGTAAAAACCAAAAAAATCGACCCACTTATAATTCTCCGCCAATTGAATTAATAGATCGTCTGATTGGAAACGATAGCAGAATACGTAGGTCATTAAAAGAAGTTCTAATACGCATATACATATAGCATACCACCTAATTACTTTATTTCCTCCCTGAGGCTGAGGCAGAAAGAAAATTAAGGAACCTGCGGATATCGGAAAGACTACAAAGATTGTTAACCAAGGAAAAAAATTCGTGATAAAGACAAGATAGACTTGGACCAGAAAAACCCGTGCTCATGCTCAAAACAGAATATGTTTCTATTTTTTTGTTTCGAGTACGGGTTTTGTCGATAAAAAACAATGTATTCAAACCATGTTGTTGGAAATGGGTCAATAAGCTAGACCCATGCTTCGAGTTGTTTCATGCCACAAATAAACTCGAACACTCAAAAAATCCGTTGGACAAGCCGATTCACATCTCTTACAGCCGACGCAGTCCTCTGTTCTTGGAGCAGAAGCAATTTGCTTAGCTTTACATCCGTCCCAAGGTATCATTTCTAATACATCTGTGGGGCAGGCTCGGACGCATTGGGTACACCCTATACATGTATCATAAATCTTTACTGAATGCGACATTGGGTCTATAAATTTTTGAACGTCATAAATTTTGATCTAGTAATTTTATAAATGAATCATATCTTTATATACTAGATGAATCAATAATTGACAAGAATTTTTGGAATCAATTCTGGATCGAGGCATGTGCATGAAAAAGGGCAAAGAGACTTTCATTTCTTACGTTTTGACAAAGATAATTATATAGCATGTATGCTATATAATTATCTTTTTGGTGAATATTATAATTTATATGATTAATACTACTTATTCAACAAATTAGATTGATTGATACGCGTTGATTTTCTGTTACGATAAATTGAGGAAACAATAGCCGGTCCAATAGCTGCTTCAGCCGCTGCAATAGCTATAACAAATATTGAGCAAATAGTTCCTTTTAATTGGCGACTATCAAAAAAATCAGAAAATGTCACGAAATTTATATTAATTGCATTCATTAGAAGTTCAAGACACATAAGGGCTCTAACCATATTTTGGCTCGTGATCAATCCATAAATACCTATACAAAATAAATAGGCACTCAAAACAAGTATATGTTCTAGCATCATTGACCAACTCCTTCGCAATTTCGATTTATTTCAATATGAACAAAAATTTAACAGAGTCGATTGACTCGAATATAACAAGTAAAAAAAAAAAAAGAATATATTGGTAATAGATCGAATAAAAGAAGTTCTATTTTGAATATATTTCTATTTATACACGAATAATCTTCAAATAGAATTAAAGGAAACTAAATGTGATAAGACAAAACAAAGTTTCATTTTGATTACTGCGGCTAGGTCTAAGGCTTTACTATTGTTACTGACGAGCCGCAGCAATCGCGCCTATTAACGCAACTAAAAGAATTATTGAAATGAGTTCAAATGGAAGAAAAAAATCTGTTGATAAACGAATTCCAATTTGTTGACTATTAGTTATCAAATCTTTCTCTATAATCTGGTTTGATCTTGTAGTCCAAATAATCCCATACCATGACGTATCTGGAATAGTAGTAATTAGTAAAAGAAAAATACTTGTACAAACCAGTGAAGTAACCCCGCCTCCAGCGTTCCAAAGATAAAAAGCGTTGTGATATTCTGAACCATTCATGAACATCACAGCAAATACGATTAAAACATTTATGGCTCCTACGTAAATAAGGAGTTGTGCGGCAGCTACAAAATAGGAATTTGATAAAATATAGAATAAGGCTATACAAATAAGAACCAATCCCAACGAAAAGGCGGAATAAATTGGGTTGGTAAGCAATACCACCCCTAAACCTAATAATATAAGGCCCAATCCCAGAAATACTAAAAGAAAATCATGTATTGATCCAGGTAAATCCATTTTACGTATAAAGAAGAGAGAAATATATCGAATTTTTTCATGACCTTATTGATGACCCGACCAGGAACAAAAACTTTTTGATACGTTCCTATAATTGAATGAAATCCTAAACGGTGTGAATTGAGGTATAGCTATTAGAATAATCTCACTCTTTATCCCAAAGGAGAGTTCGACACTCTAAAAACTAAAAAATATTTCTATTTCGAACTATTTCGAAATAATTCCGTATCTATTAAGATATTTTCAATCAAAATTTAGAGATTTTGACTCAAAATGAAGTCGCAATTATTACAATCAATCCAATCAACAGTTAAAGATTTGTAGTCATTTTATTGACCAAACAAAAGGAACAAAACCTCATTTCTTTCGATCAAAACCGAATTTTAGTAATTAGTCTTTATCTTTAATCAAGGGTTTACTCCTTTTTAGTTGAGGCAAAGTCGAAATCGTTCGAATTGTATAATCGTCAATTACTGATATTGGTAAACGACCCAAAGCAATTTGATTATAATTCAATTCGTGACGATCATAAGTAGAAAGTTCATATTCTTCAGTCATTGATAAACAATTTGTTGGACAATACTCAACGCAGTTACCACAAAATATACAGATTCCAAAATCAATACTATAATTAAGCAATCGTTTCTTTCGAATATTCGTTTCGAATTGCCAATCAACAACGGGTAAATCTATAGGACATACACGAACACATACCTCACAAGCAATACATTTATCAAATTCAAAATGGATTCGACCGCGGAAACGCTCCGATGTAATTAATTTTTCATAAGGGTATTGAATAGTTACGGGTAAACGATTTGCGTGGGATAAGGTAATCATAAAACTTTGACCAATGTACCTTACAGCCCTTATTGTTTGTTGACCATAATTTCTGAACCCAGTCACCATAGGGAGCATATCCTAATTATCTAGGAACAATTTGATGTTTGTTTCTTTCTCTTGTTTGAGACATATAGACTTATAGTATTCCATTACAATGAAAGGAGTTGTGAAGAGGTTGTTAATAATAGATTGCCGAGAGAAATAGGTAAAAGAAATTTCCAGCCAAGATTTAATAGTTGATCCATTCTTAGTCTAGGTAAAGTCCATCTTGTTGTGATAGAAATGAACAAGAACAAATAAGTTTTAGCCAATATAATAAAGATACCCGTTGTTGTTCCAAAAACCCCACTCACTTTATTTAGTTCAAAAAGCTTAGGAACAAAAAAGTGCGGAATAGAAATATTCCAACCGCCCAAGTAAAGAACTGTTACAAATAATGACGAAACTAATAGGTTTAGATAGGAAGCAACATAAAATAAACCAAATTTGATACCCGAATATTCGGTTTGATAACCGGCTACTAATTCTTCTTCCGCTTCTGGTAAATCAAAGGGCAATCTCTCGCATTCTGCTAGAGAAGAAATTAGAAAAACAATAAACCCTATAGGTTGCCGCCACAAATTCCACCCCCAAAGACCATATTTTGACTGTGCCTCAACTATATCAACTGTACTTAAACTATTAGATAATTATAGTCGATGAGAACATAACTGTCCCCACCGCTATTCCAGAACCATACATGAGATTTTCACCTCATATGGCTCCTCGAGGGTCATAAATAAATCTAAGGACAAAGTCATATTTTATTTATTTTGATACGTTTGTCGGATAGGTTAGTTTGTAGAATAGGTAGGATCACAATGTCCTCTAATTAGACCAATGGAATTCTGTCTGTTATTGTTATAACAATAAATAAAGATAAAGTACTTCTGAATTGATCTCATCCTTTAAGAATTTCAGCTTTTCCTTGTTGAGTAATAACTTCCGTATTTCAATCAAATACTCCTTGTGGGTGTGTAGAAATATTAATAGATCTTTCAACCCAACCTTGTTTTCGACTCCGAAAAAGAATTCTACATACCATTAATTTATAAATTATGGTATAAATTTTATCTCTATGATAAAGAAAGAATAAAAAGGATCATTTTTTATTCTATTGTGATTTTATTTTTTCTATTGTTAGAGTTTTTTTTTTGTTCCTATTCTTCTTTCTTTTGTGAGAAAAAATGGACTTAAAAAAGTAAAGGGTTGTTTCGTATCTGATAGTGATTTTTATAATCGGTGGATAGGAGCATACTCTGGATCGGAATTGTGGGGAGTACTACTTGATAATTTCTACGAATTTAAAGCCCCAATTATTATTCTTTTTATATTCTTTTTTTAGGCAAAAATGTCCTTTGGGATAATTTACATAATCTCGATTACTAATCCGTTGCCTATCTTGGTGTTTCTAACCAATCCACTTATTTTTGCTCAATCCCCCGTTATCGTTATGGTAATACATGCCAACGATAGTAAAACGTCAATACGGTTGATCATTGGCACCCCGCTTCAAGCCAGGATGACTAATCAACCAATCTTGGGGTAAAAAATATATTCTTCTTTTTTTTGTTTTTTCCGCTTTCCTCTTACTCTTGTACCTAGGAAATGAGACTGATTCTTTTTACTGCGAATTTACAAGCTGTTTTCTTTCACTCATAGAACTATCCGATTTAGATCATCCACTTTAATTTTTAATTTTAATGATAAATATATAAATATAAAAAAATATATCCATTTAATTCATTTCGCCTAGTCTTTCATAGTTTCTTAGAAATAAGGGCGTAGAGAAAAGTTTATGTTTCAATGACTCGCACGTAGAGATATTGATAACACACATAGAGTTAATGGTATTTCATAACTAATTGATTGAGCAGCGGCTCGTAGACCACCTAAAAAAGAATATTTATTATTTGATCCATATCCTGATATAAGAAGTCCGATGGGAGCAATACTTGAAATGGCAATCCATAAAAAAACACCAATCTTTAGATCAGCTAAAACTAAGTGATAGCCAAAAGGAATTACTGAATAGCTTAGTAGAATTGATATGACTGCTATGGATGGGCCAACGCTGAATAAACGAGTATCTCCCCGAGATGGAAGAAGATTCTCTTTAAAAAGTAGTTTTATCCCGTCTGCTAGAGCTTGAAGAACTCCTAAAGGACCAGCATATTCGGGCCCAATACGTTGTTGTACTCCTGCGGCTATTTCTCTTTCTAACCACACAATTACTAGTACCCCTATTGTTATTCCCAATACAAGAGTTAAAATAGGAACAAGCATCCATATAATGTTATATATCTCTTTTAAGGATTCTAATCCGGAAAAAGAATGAATATCTTGTATTTCTGGTGTATCAAGTATCATTTCAACGATCAACTTCCCCCATAATGATATCGATGCTACCTAGTATCGTCATAATATCAGCCAATTTCATTCTTTTAACTAACTGAGGAAGAATTTGCAAATTAATAAACCCCGGTGGACGAATTTTCCATCTCCAAGGAAAACCACTCTGGTCCCCTATCAGAAAAATTCCCAATTCTCCCTTTGGTGCTTCGACTCTCACATAAAGTTCTTGTTTCGGCAATTCAAAAGTAGGAGAGGTTTTTTTACTAATGAATCGATATTCAAAATCATTCCAGTTTTGATCCCTCTCTCTATCAAAACATCGGGTTTCTAAATTCTCATAGGGCCCCCCCGGAATTCTTTCCAGAGCCTGTTGAATAATTTTTATGGATTCCTTCATTTCACTGATTCGGACTAAATAACGAGCTAATGAATCGCCTTCTTTTTGCCACGGGGCTTCCCAATCAAATTCGTTGTAACATTCATAATGATCAACTTTGCGAAGATCCCACTGTATTCCAGAAGCTCGTAGCATTGGTCCTGATAAACCCCAATTTATTGCTTCCTCTGCACTAATAATACCTACGCCTTCAACTCGTTCTAAAAAAATAGGATTTCGCGTAATAAGGTTTTGATATTCAGCAGCCCCTGTTAAAAAATAATCGCAGAAATCCAAGCATTTATCTATCCAGCCATGAGGTAGATCGGCCACTACTCCTCCGATACGAAAAAAATTATGCATCATTCTCATCCCAGTGGCAGCTTCGAATAGATCATATACTAATTCCCTTTCTCTGAAAATATAGAAGAAAGGGGTTTGCGCACCAATATCTGCCATAAAAGGGCCAAGCCATAACAGATGAGAAGCTATACGACTCAACTCCAACATAATTACTCTGATATGGCTAGCTCTTTTAGGTATTTGAATATTTCCCAGCCGTTCTGGTCCATTTACCGTTATTGCTTCTGTGAACATCGTAGCTAAATAATCCCAACGTGTTACATAGGGCAGATATTGTATAATTGTTCGGTTTTCCGCAATTTTTTCCATCCCTCTGTGTAAATAACCTAATATTGGTTCACAGTCAATAACATCTTCACCATCTAGAGTAACGATGAGTCGAAGAACACCATGCATTGATGGATGGTGTGGGCCCATATTGACTATCATGAGGTCTTGTCTTGGAGATGATACATTCATAGGTTTTTCCTCGATTCATTCTTCCATACCTTACTAAAAACGAAAAGAAGCTCATCAAAATGTAAGATCTAATAATAATAAATCAAATAATTCAAAAATGACTTTTCAAATTTCAAATTAACGTGTTTTTGGTTCCCGAATATCCAACTGACTAATTAATTGTTTATAACGTACTTCATTTTTCTTTGACAAATAAGACAGCAGCCGTTGGCGTTTTCCTATAATTTTCCGGAGGCCTCTCTGAGATAAATAGTCTTTTCTATGCAATTCCAAATGTGAAGTAATTCTTCGGATCTTATTAGTAAAACTGAATACTTGCAATTCAACGGATCCCTTGTTTTTGTTTTTTTCTTTTTCGTTTTGTGAAATAACTGAGATGAATGCATTTTTGACCATAAAATGAAATCTTCTCCCCTACTTAAATCTTAAATTTAAATATTTTTAATATTAAAAATATATAAAAATATATATATATATATTTTTTTTGATCAGTAATAATAATGCTGATTCCTTTTTCATTTTGTATACCCAACAATCTTCATTTCCTTATGAATTTCTAATTTTATCCAATTGTTTTTATGGGCATAGGGATCCAAACAGATAATCTATTTCTACACTTAGAAAAAATAAAAATTTGTACCTAAGATTCGAATCATAAGATTCTGTTGATTCCTTTTTAGATGTAATTGATATGTCATTAAATTAATAAATTAATGATATGAATAGAATGAAAAACAATGCATGTGTGCATATTTTTGTTTTCATGTATCAACTAAAATATGTTATGGAATATATGAAAAACGTACCATTAAAGGGTTTTTAATCGTGGATACATATGTATTCTTACCATATTGAAACGACTTCCATTATTGGTATCAAACCAACAACGATTCATACAAGCTAAATCTTCTAATCGATAATTGGTCCAAAAAACGAGTTTGAATTTAATTAGTTTCTTTTTTTTTTTTTTTTTTTCTCTATCTCTATAAAGATCTCTGTTTTTATTCGAAACGTTACCACAGGTTTGAGTGTTATTTCCATTGAAAAATTCTGTATTTATCTGATGAATACCTTGGCTATTCTTCGAATTTAAAGAAATTAGAATTCCGAATTCTCTACGACGTTGAGATAAAAAGGTATTTTCAGGAACAAAAAAATCATCAAGATTTTTGTTTTTATTTACAGTGTTCCTTTTCTTTTTTGCAATGGATTCATCGAAATTCGTCTTATCACCACAGCCCTTTTCTTGGTGTCTTGGATTCATTTTGTGCTTACTCTTATGACCCAATGAAATATTTATGGTTTGGTACATAAGAAACTGTCCGACATTTTTTACAGCCAGACGAACTGGTTCGATAATCAATATTCCTTTTTTCAAAAATTCTGTAAGACTCAAATTGTTCTGAATTAGTAAAATATCGAGACTCATTTCTCTCCTTTGAATAGAGGATATAGCAATTTCGTTTGGATTTATCAGTCTAAGTAGGAGACAAAATACTTTTATATTATTGAGTACTCTTTGATTTACAGAAGCATTCCATCGTAATTGAAAACAGAAATACCTTTTTAGGAGGAAATCAAGCTCCGCTTCCGTAGAACTTTTGTATTTTTTTTTCTTTTTCGTGTCTGATCCCGCAAAAGATTCTTCAAGACCTTTTTCTTGGTTTAAGCGAACTGAGCCAAGATCCACTTGTCTCTCAGATTCTTTTTCTTCTTCATTTTGATTCTTGACTTCAATAGTTTTTTTTTCATTCGAGAATAATAATATAAAAGTATTTATTTTTTTCTTTTTATTTACCTTCTTTTTTTCAAAAACATTTGCATTCAAATCAAAAAGAAGTAATTTGATTGGTATGGCTACGGGGGTTTTCTTATATGCATTGTAAAGTATCAAAATTTCTGGGAAGAACCAAAGTTCCAAATTCAATATGGAATGACTTAATATTCTTTCATTCATTTCCATCCAATCAAAAAGGTTTTTTTTGAGGGATGGATTGATTTCTTCATCTTGATGAAACATGAGATAAAAAAGACTTTTCTTATTAATTTTATCAATTATTTGAGAATTATTAGACACAGTCTTCGTATTTTTATTACTTTTGGTTCCGGTATCAATCCATAATTCAATATCCATCTTGTTTCTAATACAAAAACGGAGAATTCTCCAATCAAAATATTTTCTAGCCGGGTTTTTCTCTATATCCACAATCTCATCTTCTCCCAGATAGTTATTCATAGGAACATCTCCTGGCAGATGAACAAATTTGCGGTTATATGTCTTGTAATTATACAAAAAAATTCCTTGGTTCTTTTTTTCCTTTAATAAGAATCTAAAAATATCTGAGTCCTTCGGATCTTCATCATTAATAAATTTATATGCTAAAAGATCATATCTATAGTGTTTTTTAAAATTATTTTTTTGATTTAGTAATGGCTCCGCTTCAAAATTCTTTTTTTGTTCGTACTGAATTAATCGGTCTTTTTCATATGAATCGCTTTTTTTAAAATATTTATTTTCAGCTATACATCCTTGATTAACAATAGTTCGCCATTTTTGTGGTACTAATCTAGACCATCTTATCTGAGATAAATCGTATTGATAATGACCGGCTTTTAACCAGTTTTTCCATTGATTCATGGTGGAAGTAATCGGTTTTTTATGTCTTAATTGGGAATGAAATATTCCTTGTACTTCAAAATAACCCTTTATTTTATTTTTAAGAAAAATAGTTGTTCCGTGATCATGATATTGAAGAGCTGATCTTAACTTATATAAGTTAAGCTTATATAAGTTAAAAAATTTGGTTTGTGATAATTTGTAAAATACATATGCTTGTGACAAAGAAGATAAGTCACGAAAAAGCCTTTCGTTCTTATTACTAATATTAGTAAGTGACTTTTTTATATTCAAAATAAAGTGAATTGTATTTTTATTTACTTTATCAATATCAGCTTTTTCGTGATTTTCGTCATTATTAGAAATGTATTTGTCAATAAGATTTCTAGCTGATTCAAGAAAAAGTTCTGCATTGATTCTGAGAATTTGAATGATAGATAGAAAGATATCTATGTATATTTTCTCAATATTTTTTTTTTTTAAAAAATGGAATTTACGGACTACTCGAGCATTTCTTCTTTTTAGTATCTTTTTTAATGATCCGAATCTTTTCGTACCATAAGTT